ATTACAAATATTTCTTATGTCAAAATAAGTGCCTCACATAAAACTGATTGGAAAAATGACTCCTGGAATTTTGTATATAATTTTTTTGAAAAATCAAAGTCCAAAAAATCGATTGAATTTTCGATTTTGGGGCTTTTTTTTTTTTTTTTTTAAATTTGCAAAAAAATCGACTTTAGGAAATCTTCGGCAAAGAAAAAAACTCGAAAAATGTTTTTAAATTAATTTTTTCTAAATAAAAATTAATGAAATACATATTCATTATTTATATATATATATATTATAATTTATATAATATATAAAAAGATAAATTCTAAGCAATATAAAGAAGTATTCAATATTTAATTGAAATATCGATGCCCTTACTGGATTAATATAAAACCCTAAATATACAGGAAATTTTAGGTATTCATTAAATACATATAGTGAAAGAGAAAGAAGAATATTAATAATTTAATTATCATTATTGAATGTCTATTAGATTCATAATAAAAATTAATATTATTTATTATATATATATATAATTTTTAATAAACAGGCTAAAATTAATGAAAAAAAAAAAAAACCCTAATTTCCATTACTTGAATTTAAATTTGTACGAAAAAACGAATATTTAAAAATTAAATTTGTTTGTAAAGCAAAAATTATATAGGGGCGAGATTTTTAATTTTATGTTGATAATTGATTTTTTTTATGCGGTATAAAAAAGTGGTATTTATAAAATTTGAGAGTATTTAAATATAAATTAATTTCTGATAATAATTAAAGTTAATTTATTCGGGTAGTGAAATAGTACTAAAAAAAATTCATTATTGGTTAGGGGGTAGGGTAAAAAGATGTAAAAATAATTTATTAGTAATAATTTGTTAATAAAAAATAAATTATTTTAACTATTTTTAAAATTTAATTTAATTAAATTGTAATATATGATTAAAATAATTTTGTTAGGAATTGCTTGTTAGATAAATCAAAATTTGATTTAAATAATTTTGTTAGGAATTGTTTGTTAAAGAGTTTAAGAAATGTTAATTAATTTAAATTATTTATAAAAGGGAAAAGTTAATAAGATTAATAATTAATTTATATTTTAATAATTATATTGAATAAATTAAAATTAATAAAATTTATTCATTAAATGAAGCTTATATCGTAATTTTTCATTAAATAAATGGGATTAACTTTTTGGGAATTTAATTTTTAAATGATAAATTAATTTAGATTTTTATAAAAATAAGCAATAAAATATAGAATTTTCCAGATATATAAAAATAGTTAATGTTATGTTTATGTTTATTTTTTTTTTAAAAAAGAAAAGATTTTTTTAGTCTAAAAATTAAGTTATTCTTTTTTTTATATGCAAATTTTTGGTTGAAATTAAAATTTATTTAAAAAATATTTTATGAATTTATTCGCAGTAAGTAAAATTAAATTTTAAAGAAATTTAGATTTAGGAATAGAGTTTAATATTAACAAAATTTGTGCCAGCAGTTGCGGTTATACAAATAATATAAATTAATTTTTTTAGTAAAAGTTAGTTTTTAAAAATAATTTTGTAATAAAATTTATTAGGTGAAATTTTAAATTTTAGATAAAATTTGAATAGTAAAACGAAGCTTAAAAATTTTAGTTTAAACTAGGATTAGATACCCTATTATTAAAAATGTAAATTTTTTTACTTAATTAGTATTAGTTATGTTCTTGAAAATTAAAAAATTTGGCGGTATTTTAGTCTTTTCAGAGGAACCTGTTCTATAATCGATAGTCCACGATTAGATGCACTTTATTTATTAGTTTATATATCGTCGTAGTTTAAATATTTTAATAGAATTATAAATATTTAAAATTTTTTATTAAAAAATAAATCAGATCAAGGTGTAGTTTATAATAAAGAAGAAATGGGTTACAATAAATTTATTTGAAAATAATTTTTGTTAAAAAAATTTGAATTTGGATTTGAGAGTAATTTTTTAGATTTTTTTAAGATGATTAAAGCTCTAAAATATGTACATATCGCCCGTCGCTTTCATTTTAAAATGAAATAAGTCGTAACAAAGTAGATGTACTGGAAAGTGTCTCTAGAAAGACAAGTTAGAGCTTGATAGAAGTATTTTATTTACATTAAAAAGTTAGTTGTGAAATTCAATTTAACTTGAAGATTTATTTTTATTAAAAATTTAAGTATTTTAATTAAAAAATTTAAAATAAGTAAATTTTTGTTTTATTATTTTTAAAGAAAAAATTTTTTTTATGATAGTTTAATAGTATTGTGAAAGAATAAATAATTTAGTTTTAAGAAAAATTAATTTTTTGTACCTTGTGTATCAGGGTTTACTAAATAAAATAATTAATTATTATTGTTTCGAATTTAAAAGAGTTAAAAATTTATTTTTTTTATTGTTGTATAAATATTATTAATAAATTTTTGGTAATAAAATGTTATTCGTTTTTAAATATATCTAATTTTTTAAGAAAAAAATTTAATTTTAAATATAAATAAGTAAAAATCTAAATTAATAGTAATTTTTTATTTTTTATATTTTATATTATTAGGGATAAGCTTAATAGTATAATTTTATTATTTAATATGTATTAAAATTTAATTTGTAAGATTAAAAGTTTCTATCATAATAAAAATGTTATAATTTATTTATAATTAAATATTATTTGTATATTATTTATAAATTTTTTATTAAAATAATAATTAAAATTTTTAAAATTAAGTAATAATGGTAAAATTAGTATAATTTTAATATAAATTTATTTAAAAAATTTAAGATTATTATAAAGGAATTCGGCAAAATTATTTTTTACCTGTTTATTAAAAACATGTCCTATTGATTTTAATTTTAGGTCTAGCCTGCCCTCTGAGGATTTAAATGGCCGCGGTATTTTGACCGTGCTAAGGTAGCATAATCATTAGTTTCTTAATTAGAAGCTGGAATGAATGGTTGGATAAAAAAATTTCTGTCTCTATTTAAACATTAAAAATTTATTTTTTAGTTAAAAAGCTAAGATTAATTTAAAAGACGAGAAGACCCTATAGAGTTTCATATTTAAAAATTTTAATTTTTTTTTAGTATAAAAATTTTTAATTTTTTTAATTATTTAATTGGGGTGATTGAAAAATTAATCGAACTTTTTTTAAATTTAAATCATTAATTTATGTATACTTGAGCTATTAGTAATAATTGTAAGATTTAATTACCTTAGGGATAACAGCGTAATATTATCAAAGAGTTCTAATCGAAGATAAAGATTGCGACCTCGATGTTGGATTAAAATTAATTTTTGGTGCAGAAGCTGGAAATATTAGGTCTGTTCGACCTTTAAAATTTTACATGATCTGAGTTTAAACCGGTGTGAGCCAGGTTGGTTTCTATCTTTAATTTAAATTTAATATTTTAGTACGAAAGGATTGAATATTAAAAATAATTTTATTAGGAAAAGGGTAAAATTATTATTTTGGCAGAATAGTGCGATAGATTTAGAATCTTTTATATGTAATTTATTTTACAAATAATACTTGTATTTTAAAGATTTATTAATAATAATATTTTCTAGGTTAATTTTATTAATTTGTGTTTTGATTGGGGTGGCCTTTTTGACTTTATTAGAGCGGAAGGTTTTGGGTTATATTCATATTCGTAAGGGTCCTAATAAAGTTGGCATATTAGGGTTAGTCCAACCATTTAGAGATGCCATTAAATTATTTACTAAAGAGCAAACTTTTCCTTTAATATCAAATTTTAATTTATATTATTTTTCTCCTGTAATAAATTTTTTTTTATCTTTATTTTTATGAATTTGTATGCCTTTTTTTTCTGTTAATTTAAGATTTAATTTATCAATATTATTTTTTTTGAGAGTTTCTAGGTTAGGTGTTTACACTGTAATATTGGCGGGTTGGGCTTCTAATTCAAATTATGCTTTATTGGGAAGTTTACGAGCTGTAGCTCAAACAATTTCGTATGAAGTAAGTTTAGCTTTAATTCTTTTATCATTTTTATATTTAATTTTAAGGCTTAATATATTAGATTTTATAAAATATCAAATAAAAATTTGATTTATTTTTTTATTATTACCTTTATCTTTAATATGATTAGTTTCAAGTTTAGCTGAAACTAATCGGACTCCTTTTGATTTTGCTGAGGGGGAATCTGAGTTAGTGTCTGGATTTAATGTTGAGTATAGAAGAGGAGGTTTTGCGATGATTTTTTTAGCTGAATATAGCAGAATTTTATTCATAAGTATACTTTGTTGTATATTATTTCTAGGAGGGGATATTTTTACTATAATATTTTTTTTAAAATTAGTTTTTATTTCATTTTTTTGAATTTGGGTTCGGGGAACTTTACCTCGATTTCGTTATGATAAATTAATATATTTAGCTTGAAAAAGTTATTTATCTGTATTTTATTTCTTTTTTATACTTTCAAAGTATATACTTATACAAGTTCATAGACTAATTAATTAAAAAAGATTATTTTATCTCAAACTTTGTTTATAATAGGATTAATCAAATAATAAAAAAAGTATAAAATAGTTAGTAACTGGCCTGTAAGAATATAGGGGTCTTCTACAGGGCGTGCTCCAATTCAAGTTAGTAAGACAACAATAGTGAATATTGATCAAAATAAAAGTTTATTAATAGGGTAAAATTGGGTTCTTGAGAATTTTTTTTTATTAGTAAAGGGGATAATGTATAGAATAGCAATTGATATTACTAAAGCGATTACGCCTCCTAATTTATTTGGGATTGAACGAAGGATCGCATAGGCAAATAAAAAATATCACTCTGGTTGGATATGAACAGGGGTTACTAGTGGATTAGCTGGAATAAAGTTGTCTGGATCTCCTAATATATATGGTGTGTTTAATGTTAAAAATACTAAAAAAAAAGTTATAACTAATATTCCTATAATATCTTTAAAAGTAAAATAAGGGTGGAATGGGATTTTATCAATATTACTTTTTGTTCCCAGAGGATTATTGGACCCTGTTTGGTGTAAAAAAAGTAAGTGTATAATCACTAAAGCAGAAACGATAAAAGGGAGGAGAAAGTGAAACCTAAAAAATCGAGTTAATGTTGCATTATCAACAGCAAAGCCTCCTCAAATTCATTGAACAATAGAAGTTCCTAAATAGGGAATGGCTGAAAGTAAATTGGTAATAACTGTAGCCCCTCAAAAAGATATTTGCCCTCAGGGGAGAACATAGCCTAAAAATGCTGTTGCTATAACTATAAAAAAAATAGTAACTCCAATTATTCAAGTTTCTAATAGGTAATAAGATCTATAATAGATTCCCCGACCAATATGAATATATAAACAAATAAAAAAAAAAGATGCCCCGTTAGCGTGGAGAGTTCGGATTAATCATCCATAATTTACATTACGACAAATATGAGCCACCCTATTAAATGCTATATCTACATTAGGGCAGTAATGTATGGCTAAGAATAATCCAGTAATAATTTGAATTATTAGGCATAATCCTAAAAGGGATCCAAAATTTCATATAGTAGTAATATTAGAGGGGGTTGGTAAATCAATTAAAGAATTATTTAAAATTTTAATTAATGGGTGAGTTTTACGTAAATTTATTTTCATTAGTATATTTGTCGTAAGGGTCCTTTGTTTATTTTAGTAATTTTGACTGTTATAATTAATGTAATTAATAAATAAATAATTATTATATATATAACTATATTATTTGGGTAATTAAAATATTTATTTAAAGTTAAATAATTATTGATGAAAAAATTTTGATTATAAAAATCTATTGTTGAGAAAGGTAGACTAAATAAAAATTGATCTGTAACTTGAAAGACAAAATTTAAAGTTAAACTAATAAAGAATACTAATAATAATAATCTGGATAATTTGAATTTTTTATTGGAGGCGATTCTTGTTATATAGATAAATAAAATAAGCATACCTCCAATTATGATTAAAAAAATAATATAGGAAAATCAAAAATTATAATTTATTAATCCGGTTAATAAGGTTACTAAAATAGTTTGAAGTAGGAGGATAATGCCTATTGAAAGAGGGTGTTTTATAAATATAAATATAATTGTTATAGTTCTTATAAAAATAATTAATATTGATATAATTTCAAGAAATAGTTTAATTAAAATTTTAATTTTGGAGATTAAAGATAGGGGAGTACTCTTTTTCTTGATGTTTTAAAAGAAAAATCTTATTTTTGGTTTACAAGACCAAAATTTTATAATTAAATTATTAAAACTTAATGTTAATATTTATATTTATATTATTAATATTTATTTCGGGATTATCAGTTTTTATTATAAAACGGGACCATTTATTGTTAATACTTTTAAGTTTAGAATTTATTGTTATTTCTTTATACTTAATTTTTGTATTTCATTTAAAAATAATAAATTATGAATTTTTTTTTTCTATAATTTTTTTAACTATGAGAGTTTGTGAGGGTGTACTAGGTTTATCTATTTTAGTATCAATTATTCGCATTCACGGAAATGATAATATTTTAACTTTTTCTTCTTTATGATAAAATTTTTATTAAGTTTAATATTTTTAGTTCCTTTTTGTTTCTTATATAATTTTTGATTATTAGTAAGGGTTATATTTATTTTATCTTTTTTATTTATAATAAATTATAGTTTTAATTATATTTATTTAAATATTTCTTATATTTTAGGGAGGGATTTACTTAGATATACATTAATTTTATTGAGTTTTTGAATTTGTAGGATGATACTATTGGCAAGTGGAAAAATTTATAAAAATAATAATTATTATTATTTATTTAATTTAATAGTATTATTTTTATTAATTAGATTATTTTTAGTTTTTTCTTCTTTAAATTTATTTGTTTTTTATTTGTTTTTTGAAATTAGATTAATTCCCACTTTAATTTTAATTTTAGGGTGAGGCTATCAACCAGAGCGAATTGAAGCTGGGATGTATTTATTATTTTATACGTTATTAGTTTCGTTACCAATAATAATTTCAATTTTTTTTTATTATAATAATTATAGATCTATAATATTAATATATATAAATTGTCAAATAAATTTATTAATTTATTTATGTATGAATATAGTTTTTTTTGTAAAAATACCTATATTTTTTATTCATTTATGATTGCCAAAAGCTCATGTAGAAGCTCCTGTATCTGGGTCAATAATTTTAGCTGGGATTATATTAAAATTAGGGGGGTATGGTCTAATTCGTTTAATATCTTTATTTATTGAGATTGGCTTAAAAATTAATTATATTTTTATTGTTATTTCTTTAATTGGGGGTTTTATTGTTTCATTGATTTGTTTGCGTCAAAGTGATATAAAATCTTTAATTGCTTATTCTTCAGTGGCCCATATAGGGTTAGTATTGTCAGGGATTATAACTATAAATATTTGGGGATTTTGAGGTTCATTGGCTATAATATTAGCTCATGGTTTGTGTTCATCAGGGTTATTTTGCTTAGCTAATATTACTTATGAACGCACAATAAGGCGAAGTCTTTATTTAAATAAGGGCCTGATTAATATTATACCTAATTTATCTTTATGGTGATTTTTGTTATGTTCGTCTAATATGGCAGCTCCTCCTTCTTTAAATTTATTAGGGGAAATTGTATTAATTAATAGGTTGATTTCTTTTATTTCATTTAGAATAGTATTATTAATATTTTTATCTTTTTTTAGGGCAGCATATTCATTATTTTTATTTTCTTATTCACAGCACGGGGTTCTTTATTCAGGTTTATTTTCTATGTACCAAGGTCTTAGACGAGAATATTTATTATTATTTTTACATTGGTTTCCTTTAAATTTACTTATTTTAAAGGGGGAATTATGAATTTTATTTATTTATTTAAATAGTTTAATAATAAAATATTGATTTGTGGTATCAAAGATGTAAATTTTTACTTTAAATAATAAAAATTACTAAAATTTATTTTTATATTTTTATATTTTTTTGTATTTTAAATTTACTTTTTAGTTTAAATTTTATTATTAAAGATTGTACTATTTTAATTGAATATGAGTTATTTGTTTTAAATTCTAGTTTAATTGTGATAATTATTATATTAGATTGAATATCTTTAATATTTTTAAGATTTGTTTTGTTTATTTCATCTATAGTTATTTATTATAGGGAAGAATATATAGAAGGGGATTTTTATTTAAGTCGATTTATTTTATTAGTAGTTATATTTGTTATATCCATAATATTATTAATTATTAGTCCTAACTTAATTTCAATTTTATTAGGCTGAGATGGTTTAGGGTTAGTTTCGTATGTTTTAGTAATTTATTATCAAAATTTTAAATCCTTTAATGCAGGAATATTAACAGCTTTATCTAATCGAATTGGAGATGTAGCTATTTTAATAGCAATTGCTTGAATAGTGAATTTTGGTAGTTGAAATTATATTTTTTATCTTGATTTGATGAAAAATGATTTCATTATAGAATTAATTAGTTATTTAGTAGTTTTAGCGGCTATAACTAAAAGAGCCCAAATTCCTTTTTCTTCTTGGTTGCCCGCTGCTATAGCAGCCCCTACTCCTGTGTCTTCATTAGTTCATTCTTCAACGTTAGTAACAGCAGGGGTTTATTTACTTATTCGATTTAATTTTACTTTATCTGAATTTTTAATGTATTTTTTATTATTTATGGCTAGAATAACAATATTTATGTCGGGTATAGGGGCAAATTTTGAATATGATTTGAAAAAAATTATTGCATTATCAACTTTGAGCCAATTAGGATTAATAATAAGAATTTTAGCATTAGGGGGTTACAAATTGGCTTTTTTTCACTTATTGACTCATGCTTTATTTAAGGCACTTTTATTTATATGTGCTGGAAATATAATTCATAATTTAGGAAGTTGTCAAGATATTCGTTATATGGGTAGATTATTAAGAGCAATACCTTTAACTTGTGTCTTTTTTAATATTTGTAATTTTTCATTATGTGGATTACCCTTTTTATCAGGGTTTTATTCTAAAGATTTAGTTGTAGAATTCATGTCTATGAATTATTTAAGTATTTATATTTATATAATTTATTATATTTCTATTGGTTTAACTGTGAGTTATAGGTTTCGATTAATATATTATACATTAATTGGGAATTTTAATTTTTTATCTTTACATGGAGTTGGGGAATTTAGATATTTAATATTAAAAGGTATGGGAGGTTTAATTATATTTGTAATTTTTAGTGGGAGAATTCTTAGATGACTGACATTTAATGAACCTGTTTTTATTTGCCTTCCTTTTTTATTAAAAATTATAACTTTATTAATAATTATAAGAGGTTCATTTATGGGTTACGAGTTAGCTAAATTTAAATTAAATTATTCTATAAAAAGATTAAAATATTTAATTCTTAGCTATTTTTTAGCTATAATATGAAACATACCAGTTATTTCAACTTTAGGGGTAAATTTTTATCCTTTATTTTTAGGAAAATTGTATACAAAAATTTTTGATCAAGGTTGATTTGAATATTATGGGGGAAAAAATCTAAAAGTTTTAACTAATTATTCTAATTTTATTCAAATTTTTTCTTATAATTATTTAAAATTGTATTTTATTTTAATAATTTTATGATTATTGTTTTTATTAATATTATATTTAAATAGCTTATAAATAAGAGCATAGTATTGAAGATACTAAGGAAATAGAAATTATTTTTAAATATTTATAAGGAAAGGGCCTATCCTAATTTTACAATGAAAATGTAATGTTTTATATAAACTATATAAATAGAAATACAAACGAAATTTCATCGCTTAAAGATTAAGTTAGAAGCTTATCTTTGAATTTCGTATTTCCTTAATTGGAGAAATTTCTCAATTTGATCATTAACAGTGATATACCTCTTTTTGGTTTCAATTAAAAATTTAATTAAAAATAAGGATATATTAATATCAAATTTTTAGGTCGAAACTAAATGCAATTTTTTGCTTCTTATTTTATAGTTAAATCTAGTTTATTTTTGATTTTGAGTTAAATATAAAAAATATTTATTTATTAAGATAAATTGGCTTATTTCCAATATTTTTTAAATGCAACTTAAATGTTATGATTAACTATTATCCTTAATTTATTCATTCTAAAGCTCCTTGTTTTCATTCATGGTAAAGGCCTAGCAATAAAATAAGTACAAAAAAAATTATAATTAGGGAATAGCTTATTGAATTAGAAATTGCTAATCTGGGAATTATGGGAAGTAAAAGAGTAATTTCTACATCGAAAATTAAAAAAATAATAGCAATTAAAAAAAAATGTAATGAAAATGGTAATCGAGCGGAGGTCTTTGGATCAAAGCCGCATTCGAATGGCCTGCTTTTTTCTCGATCTATAAAACTTTTTTTAGAGCACATATTTAAGATAAAAATTAAAAAAATTGAAATTAAAAAAATAACAGTGGCTAAAAAAATCATTATTTTAATATTTATACTAGAATTTTTCTAGATTTTTTAATTGGAAGTTAAATATAATTTTTATATTATATAAATATATTAACTACCTCATCAGTAAATAGAAATATATAGGAATAGTCAGACAACGTCTACAAAATGTCAGTATCAAGCGGCAGCTTCAAAGCCAAAGTGGTGAATTGATGAAAAATGATTAAAAAAATGACGGATTAAATTTACTAATAAAAATGTCGTTCCGATAATTACGTGGAGCCCATGGAATCCCGTACAAATAAAAAAAGAAGATCCATAAACAGAGTCTGAAATAGTAAACGGAGCTTCGAGGTATTCATAGGCTTGAAGAATAGTAAAGTAAAGTCCTAGAATAACTGTAAGAGCTAAGCCTTGCAATGTTTGCTTAAAATTATTTTCTATCAATCTATGATGAGCTCAGGTTACTGTAAGTCCGGAAGTTAATAAAATTAACGTATTTAATAAAGGGATTTCTACTGGATCGAAAGTTTGAATTCCTTTGGGGGGCCAATTTATTCCTAGTTCAATACTAGGGGCTAGGGAATTATGGAAGAAACTTCAAAAAAATGAAATAAAAAAAAAAATTTCAGAAGTAATAAATAAGATTATCCCTCAGCGAAGCCCGAGGGTAACTTTAAATGTATGGTGCCCTAAAAATGTACTTTCACGAACAATATCTCGTCATCATTGGTATATTACTAGTAAAGTAACCAAATTTCCTAGAAGAAATAAATTAGTTTCATAAAGATGGAATCATTTAATTATTCCCATTAAAGTAATCATAGCTCTAAGAGAGCCTAGTAAGGGTCAGGGTCTTACATCTACTAAGTGAAAAGGGTGGTTTTTATGTGCTATCATTATTAATTAACTTCTCTAGAATATAATGTGCTTAAAACAGCAAACACGTAAGATTGAATAATTGATACAGCTGTTTCTAAAATTAATAAAAGGATTTGTGTTATAATTAAAAGATTAACTAAAGAAATAGAGAGAGAGGGCCCGGTCCTTCCTAAAAGAGTTATTAATAAATGGCCAGCGATTATATTAGCAGAAAGCCGAATAGCTAAAGTTCCAGGGCGAATGATATTCCTAATAGATTCAATTAATACTATAAAAGGTATGAGTATCCCGGGTGTTCCTTGGGGAACTAAATGGGCAAATATGTGGGTTGTATTCATAGTTCACCCAAATAATATAAAGCTTATTCATAAGGGTAAGGCAAGAGTTAAAGTTAATACTATATGTCTGGTTCTTGTAAAAATATAGGGGAATAACCCTAAAAAATTATTGAATAAAATTAATGAAAAAAGAGAGATAAATATTAAAGTTCTTCCTTGTGATTTTTTGTTATTAATTAAAATTTTAAATTCTTTATGAAGAGTTATAATAATTATATTTCATAGTATATGAATTCGTGAGGGGATTAATCAGAATATTGGGGGGATAATAAAAAATCTAAGAAGGGTTCTTAATCAATTAAGGGATAGTCTGAAATTAGTTGAAGGATCAAAAGATGAAAATAGATTTATTATCATTTTCAAAAAAATTTTGCGTATTTTTTTATTAATTGATTTTTTTTTACAGAATAATTAAAAGAAAAAAAAATTATTATATTAATAGCTAAGAAAATATAAATAAAAAAAATCATTAAAGTTAATCAATTTAAGGGGGCTATTTGAGGAATAAAAAATTATTATAATATAATAATTTTAGCTTGACAAGCTAACGTTATAATTTAACTAAATTTTTTTTTCATTAGAAGTAGGTGTAAATTTACTATTAATGATTTAAAAGTTCATTGCTTACTTTCAGCCATCTAATGAAATTTCAATTATTTTAGAAATTCACTTAATAAAATAGTTAGGGGAAATTCTTTCAATTACAATTGGTATAAATCTATGATTAGCTCCACAAATTTCTGAACATTGCCCATAAAATAATCCTGTTCGATTAATAGAAAATCTAATCTGGTTTAAACGGCCGGGTGTAGCATCAATTTTAACACCTAGAGAGGGGATAGTTCAAGAGTGAATAACGTCAGCAGCTGTAATAAGTATACGAATTTGAGATTCGTATGGGATAACAATTCGGTTATCGACGTCTAATAGTCGGAAATTAAAATTTTTTATTTCATTTATGGGGATTATATAAGAATCAAATTCAATATTTTTAAAATCAGTGTATTCGTAGGATCAGTATCATTGATGTCCAATAGTTTTGATAGTAATTATTGGGTTATTAATTTCATCAAGGATGTAAATTAGACGTAATGAGGGGATTGCGATAAAAATTAAAGTAATAGCAGGTAAAATAGTTCAAATAATTTCAATGATTTGGCCTTCAAGAAGATAACGGTGAATAAATTGATTAAAAAATAGTATAATTATTAGCTGTCCTACTAAAACTGTAATAATTACTAAAATTATTAATGTATGGTCGTGAAAAAAAGATAATTGTTCTATAAGAGGTGAGGCCCTATCTTGTAAAAGTAGTGTTTTTCATGTTAAAATTTCTAAAAAAAGTTTAAACTTTATATTTGGGGTTTAAATCCAATGCACTACTCTGCCATATTAGAAATTTGTTAATATAGGTAATTCAGAATATCTATGCTCACTAGGGGGTAGGGCTTGTAACCATTCAATTGAAGTTGTTACATTTAAAGTTCTCAAAGATTTACGTTGGGAAGAAAGCCTTTCTCATAAGATAAATAAAAAAAAGATAATTCTTGTGAGAGAAATAATGGAACCAATAGATGAAATGGCATTTCAGATAGTGAAAGCATCTGGATAATCCGAATATCGCCGAGGCATTCCTCTTAGCCCTAAAAAGTGTTGAGGAAAAAATGTTAAATTTACACCTAAAAATATAGTAATAAATTGGGTTTTTAAAAAAAAATTATTTAAGGTTAGTCCAGTAAATAATGGGAATCATTGGACAATTCCGGCTATAATTGCAAATACAGCTCCTATAGAAAGAACATAGTGAAAATGAGCTACTACATAGTAAGTATCGTGAAGAATAATATCAATTGAAGAATTAGCTAAAATTACCCCTGTTAATCCTCCTACTGTAAATAAAAATACAAAACCTAAAGCTCACAGGGTTACTGGTCTATTTAAAATTTGAGTTCCATGAAAGGTGGCTAGTCACCTAAAGACTTTAATCCCAGTTGGAACCGCGATAATTATAGTTGCTGAAGTGAAGTAAGCTCGGGTATCTACATCTATCCCTACTGTAAATATATGGTGAGCTCAAACTACGAATCCTAATAATCCGATAGCTATCATGGCATAAATTATTCCTAAGGTTCCAAAAGCTTCTTTTTTCCCCCTTTCTTGTCTAATAATATGAGAAATTATTCCGAATCCAGGAAGAATTAAAATATAAACTTCAGGGTGACCAAAAAATCAAAATAAGTGTTGGTATAAAATAGGATCCCCCCCTCCCGCAGGGTCAAAAAAGGATGTATTTAAGTTTCGATCAGTAAGAAGTATAGTAATTGCCCCTGCTAGTACTGGTAGAGAAAGAAGCAAAAGAATAGCTGTAATTATAACTGCTCAAGAAAATAAAGGCATTCGATCTATTCTTATACCATTTGGTCGCATATTTATAATAGTTGTAATAAAATTAACTGCTCCTAAAATAGAAGAAATTCCGGCTAAATGTAGTCTAAAAATTGCTAAATCAACGGAAGATCCTCTATGGGCAATATTACTTGCTAAGGGGGGATAGACAGTTCAACCTGTCCCGGCTCCTCTTTCTACTAAACTTCTTAATATGAGGAATCTTAATGATGGGGGTAAAAGTCAAAATCTTATATTATTTATTCGGGGAAAGGCTATATCTGGTGCCCCCAGTATTAAAGGTACTAATCAATTTCCGAATCCCCCAATTATAATAGGTATAACTATAAAAAAAATTATAATAAATGCGTGTGCAGTAACAATCACATTATAAATTTGGTCATTTCCAATTAGAGAGCCCGGGTTTCCTAATTCGGCTCGAATTAAGATTCTAAGTGAAGTTCCAGCTATTCCAGCTCAAGCTCCAAATAGGAAATATAAAGTTCCAATATCTTTATGATTCGTAGAGAATAATCATTTATTCAGTAAGATGGCTGAGCATAGGCAATAAATTGTAAATTTATGAACGAAATGAAATATTTCTCTTACTAAGCTTTATATTCAAAAATGATATTAAATTGCAAATTTAATGGTAAAGTTAAACTTTTAAAGCTTAACAGATATTAATTTTTAAACTTCTAGCCAATTAAGGCTTAGAAATTTCTATTCTATATTTAACTTTGAAGGTTAAAAGTTTAATTTTAACTTAAATCCTTTAGCCCTTCAAAGTTAAATTTTACACGTCCTTATTTTTAATTCAAAATAATTTTTAGTAAGCAAGAGAGAGTAAATTGCTCAAAATTTAATTTTATTTACTAAAATATTAAAATTTAAAAATTAATCATTATTGTACAATAAATTAACCCAGTTAAAGCTAATACATTAAAAAAAATTATTCAAAATTTTATAGAAAAATAAAAATTTAAGAGTATTTCTGTTTTAATTAAAAGAAATGCTGAAAAAGTTAATCGTATATAAAAAAATAATGTGACTAATGTAAAAACAATTAAAATAATTCTTAAACTAAAAAAATTTCTATTAATTAAACCATTGATAGTTAGTCATTTTGGAAGAAATCCTAAGAAAGGAGGTAAGCCCCCTAAAGATAAAAAATTCATAAAAAAGAAAAATCTGAATATTTTATTAGAGTTAAAAATTAAAAATAATTGGGTAGTGAAAAAAATATTTAAATATCAAAAAATTACTACTAAATTTAAATTAATAATTGAATAAATAATGAAATAAAAAATTCAAATTATTTTAAAATTTATTATCCTAGCGAGTATTCAAGCAATATGATTAATGGAAGAATAAGCTAAAATTTTTCGTAATCTAATTTGATTAAGGCCTATAATTCCTCTAATAATTGAGGAAAATACAATAATTCATGATAAAAAAAAAGTTATATTTAAATTATACATGAAAATTATTATGGGGGCGATTTTTTGTCAAGTAAGTATAATAAATCTATTACCTCAGTCTAATCCTTCTATCACCTCGGGGAATCAGGCGTGAAAGGGGGCTGCTCCTATTTTTAAAAATAAAGAGGAATTTAAAATTATTATTAAAAAATTTGAAGAATTTTGGGGAGAAAATTCTTGAAAATTTATAGATATAATAATAGTAAATAAAAATATTAAAGAAGCTAAGACTTGAGTAATAAAGTATTTTATGGATGATTCAGAAGGGAATAAATTATCTTTTTTTGCTATTAATGGGATAATTGATAAAAGATTAATTTCTAATCCTAATCATATTCTAAATCAAGAATATGAAGAAATTGTAATTAAAGTTCCTAAAATTAAAGTATTTATAAATAATATTTTATATAATTTTATAATTAAAAAGAGAAGAAGTGAAATCTTCATAAGTGGGGTATGAACCCAATAGCTTTATTAGCTTACCTTTTTATATCCAAGTATAAAGATGTACATAAATTTTTGATATTTAGAGAAACAGTTTAATTCTGTTGGATATAGACCGAATTGTGAAGGTGGGGGGGGGCTCACATTTTTAATTCTATCAAAATTATCCTTTATTCAGGCACTTCACA